TTTTTTTTTTTTTTTTTTTTTTTTTTTGTTATGAAAAAAGGTTAGGTTGGTGAAAAATAAATTTGTTTATTTATAATAGGGTTTTAGACTTGGTGGGGTAGATTTTATTTTTATAAAATAAGGATTTGGGAAAATTTTTATTTTTAAAGATCTTAGGTTGTTTACTAAGAATTTGAAGGTCGAGGCTTCATGTTTATTAAACTAATCTTTTATTAACTAGGGATAAATGTTATTGGTGTTTCTTCAAATGTATGGTGGGATGGTGGGTAGTTTTCGTAGTGTCATTCTAGAGAAGACTCTACGAATTGAGGGGGGATAATGTTTCGTTGTGTTGTAAAGGCTTCTCATATGAGAAATAGGAAGAAGGTGGCTCCTACTAGGGAGATTATTGAACCTATGGAGGAGATTGTATTTCAGGTTGTGAAGGCGTCGGGATAGTCTGAGTATCGTCGTGGCATGCCGGCTAGTCCTAGGAAGTGTTGGGGGAAGAATGTTAGGTTAACTCCAATAAACATGATGAAGAATTGGACCTTAGACCATAGTGGGTGGAGGGACGTTCCTGAAAATAGGGGGAATCAGTGGGTAAATCCTGCAAATATAGCAAATACTGCACCCATTGAGAGTACGTAGTGGAAGTGGGCTACTACATAGTATGTGTCGTGTACGATTACATCAATAGAGGAGTTGGCTAGGACGATGCCTGTGAGCCCTCCTATTGTAAATAGGAATACGAAACCTAAGGCTCAGAGAAGTGGGGTGTCTCAGATTAGCTTTGATCCTTGTAGTGTGGCCATTCAGCTAAATACCTTTATTCCTGTGGGGACTGCAATTATCATTGTTGCTGCTGTGAAGTAGGCTCGTGTATCTACATCCATTCCTACTGTGAACATGTGGTGAGCTCAGACTAGAAATCCTAGGATTCCAATTGCGACCATTGCGTAAACCATTCCTAGGTAGCCAAATGGTTCTTGCTTTCCTCTATAGTGTGCAATTATGTGGGATATCATGCCAAATCCTGGGAGGATAAGAATGTAGACTTCGGGGTGGCCAAAGAATCAGAATAGGTGTTGGAATAGTATGGGATCTCCTCCACCTGCTGGGTCAAAGAAAGTTGTTTTGATGTTTCGGTCAGTTAACAACATAGTTATTGCTCCTGCTAGGACTGGGAGTCTTAGTAGGAGTAAAAAGGCAGTAATAAATACTGATCATACGAATAGTGGGAGTCGGTCAAAAGTTATTCCAGGTCTTCGCATATTAATGATTGTTGTAATGAAGTTTATTGAGGCTAAAATTGATGAAGCTCCTGCGAGATGGAGGGAAAATATTGCTAGGTCAACTGATCCTCCTGCATGGGCAATTTTTCTTGATAGTGGGGGATAGATTGTTCATCCTGTACCGACTCCTTTTTCTACTCCTGCTGAGGCTAGGAGAAGTATAAATGAGGGAGGGATTAGTCAGAATCTCATGTTTTTCATTCGGGGGAAGGCCATGTCAGGTGCTCCAATCATTAGGGGGATTAGTCATTTTCCAAATCCTCCTATCATTATTGGCATTACCATGAAGAATATCATTACTAGTGCGTGTGCAGTTACTATTGTGTTATAGATTTGGTCATCTTTTAGGAGTGAGCCAGGTTGTGCAAGTTCAGCTCGTATTATCACTCTCATGGCAGTTCCTACCATTCCTGCTCAGGCCCCAAATAATAGATAAAGGGTTCCTATGTCCTTGTGGTTTGTTGAAAATAATCATCGGTTTAGTTTCATTTTTGTTAGTTTTTTTTTGGGGGGGGGTTGGTATGCTTCTTAATGTTAATCATTGGAAGCTTTCTTTCGGTCCTTTCGTACTAGAGAGAAATATTAGAAGAAGATAGAAGCTGACCTGACTCTCGTCGGTCTGAACTCAGATCATGTAGGGTTTTAATGGACGAACAGTCCAACCAGATAGAGCTGCTGCACCCTATGGTGGCCCCAATCCAACATCGAGGTCGCAATCCTCCTTGTCAATATGGACTCTTAAAGGAGATGACGCTGTTATCCCTGCGGTAACTTTTTCTGTTTACCAGTAGTTTCTGGTTCATTTTTAATTAATTATTTGATTAAGAATCTGAAAGTTTTACTGGAGATTTGTTTTACTCCATGGTTACCCCAACCAAAGCTTCTAGAGAGATAAGTAGTTTCTTTAAAAGGTTAAGAGTTTCTTGTAGAAGTTTAAGCTCGACAGGGTCTTCTCGTCTTTCTTTTTTATTAATGCTTCTTCACATTAGTAGAAGTTTAGAAGGTGAGGAAAAGAGACAGTTAAAAAATGTGTTGCCATTCATACTGGTCTCCATTTAAGAGACAAATGATTATGCTACCTTTGCACGGTCAAGGTACCGCGGCCATTTAGATTTAGTTCCACTGGGCAGGCGATATCCCTTATGTATTGTCAAGGGACTATGTTTTTGGTAAACAGTCCTTTTTTGAGTTTGCCTAGTTCCTTTTTTCTTCTTTATCCTGTGGTGTTTACCGTCTGTGTTGATAGAACTTTATTTTATTCTTGATGGGTTTTAAGGGTATAAAAGTTTATAGTTTATCTTTGGTAAGTAGGTTTTTACTAGTTTTAACATTATAAAGTTTTAAAATACTTTAAATAAGGTAAAGTTTGTTAATAAGATTTTTAGAGTTTTGGTTTGGAGCTATAACGCTTTCTTTTTTGGTGGCAGCTTTTAGGCCTACATTGTATTGTTTCTTTTATTTCTTTTCCTTTATTCTTGGTTGTTTCCATTTTGAAAGGAGAACTTATCTTCTCATTTCTATATATCCTTTGTTTGGGTAGAAAGCTTTAACTTTTTTCTTTTAAAACCAGCTATTATTTGATTCGTTGAGCATTTTACTTCCAACTTATTCTTTTTTGCTACTCTTGCAACAGTAGGTAATTTCTCTTGAAAGTAGAATAAGTTAACTCTTCAAATTTCGGGATTTGGAGTGTTTTCCTTAAAGTCTTGTTAAACCATAATACAAAAGGTACGTTAATTTTCTCCTTTTTAGTTTTTAATTTTCATGATATTTCATTTTTCTTTTGTAATACTTATTGTTTTTGGTGGGTATTTAGTGTGAGAGATAATTAAGAGTATAAGTTTGTAAATTTTATTTATATAAATAGTAAAAATAGTGGGGTTAAAGTAAGGCCAAATATTGCTAAAGGGCTGATTGAGCTTATAATTATTTTTAGTGGTCTGGGGTTATTATTATTATTTAGGGTGAATTTTAGTCTTTTTTTAGGGAAGAGTATGAGGCTGGTGTTAAATATTATTCGTAGGTAGAAATATAATCTAGTTAGTCTTCCAAAGATGAAGAGGGGTAGGGGAATTCATTTGATTTTTTTTAGAAAGATGGTAAAGGGTATTAACTTATTTATGAAGCCTCCTAAGGGGGGAAGACCTCCTAATGATAAGAGGAATATGGAGAATAGGGTGATCGTTGAGGGTATAATTTTTCTCTTTTTTAGTTTGGATAAAGATAGGAGGTTGTTATTATGGCATAGGAGGAATATTGCTGTTTTTTTGAGGATATAGAATAGAAATATTATAAGGGAAGCTTCTGGGGAAAAAAATAGTGTAGCTGATATTCATCCTAGGTGGCTAATGGAAGAGTAGGCTAAGATCTTTCGTATTCTGGTTTGGTTGAGGCCACCTCATCCGCCTATTAGGATTGATATGGTTGCACATAAAATGATGATTTCTTTGGGTACTTTTTTTGATATAGAGAGGAGGAGGAATAAGGGTGCTATCTTTTGTCAACAAGCAATAATAATTCCTTTAGAAAATGGGATGCCACTGAGGACATCTGGAAATCAGAAGTGGCAGGGTGCAATTCCTAACTTTATTATTAGGGCTATTAGGATAATGGAATAACAGATGGTTTTTGGGGTTTCTTTTATGTCTCATGATTTAGAAAGTCATAGGTTAATAGTAGCTCCTTTAAGAAGAATGGCTGCTCTAAATGCTTGAACCAGGAAGTACTTTATAGTGGCTTCTTTTCTTCGTGATTTTATTTTTGTATTTAGTAGGGGGATGAGGGATAAGGTGCTTAGTTCTAGCCCTAGTCATATGGGGAATCAGTGGTTTGAGAGTACGACTAGGGTGGTTCCTAAGATTAATCTAATGGTTAAGAATAAAATAACTATTCGTTTCACAAGGGTCTAAGGGGATTTAAACCTCTTCTATTTGATTATCGGTCAAATATTCCTTCTTGGAGTAGGCCCTTTCTTGGTTAGAATTTTATTGTGGTTCCTTTTAGGATAATTATAATTGTTATTGTTAAGGATAGTAGGCCTAGAGAAAGCGGGAGGTAGTTCTTTCAGGTAAGATGCATTAGTTGGTCATATCGAAATCGTGGGTATGAAGCTCGTACTCAAAGGAATCAGAATACTAAAATGATAGTCTTTATTGATATTGTTAGTCTTCTTAATAGTGGTATTTTAGAAAACGGTCTTCTACCTCCTAGGAAGATTAAGGCTCTAATAAGGTTCATGAATATGATTTTTGCATATTCTGCAATAAAAAATAAGGCGAATGGGCCTCCTGCATATTCTACTTTGTATCCAGAAACTAGTTCACTCTCTCCTTCCGTTAAGTCGAAGGGGGCTCGGTTTGTTTCTGCTAGTGTGGAGATTAATCACATTATAAATAGTGGGAAGTAAGGGATAATTATTCATCAGTTTTTTTGTATGTCATTTATGTCCTTAAGTGAGAATGAGTTTATTCATAGTAGTAAGGATAGTAGTATTAGGCCAATACTTATTTCATATGATATTGTTTGGGCTACGGCTCGTAATCCCCCCAACAAGGCGTACTTAGATTTAGAGGCTCATCCAGATCCTAGAAGTGCGTATACGGAGAGACTGGAGATGGCAAGAACTAGGAGGATGGATAGGTTGATTTTTAGGGTGTTGTCTGGTAGTGGGATGAGGGATCATAAGGTAATTGCTAGGGTGAGGAAGAGGAAGGGGGAAAAGAAAAATAAAAAGGGGGATGCTGTGGATGGCTTGAGTGTTTCCTTAATAAATAGCTTTAGAGCATCTGCAAAGGGTTGGAGGGTTCCGTATGGACCTACAACTTTAGGACCCTTACGAAACTGCATATAACCTAGGACCTTACGTTCTACTAGAGTTAGGAAGGCTACAGAAAGAAGAATTGGTATTATATATATTAGAGCTTTAATAATAAAAAATATTGAATTCATTGACCTTAAAAAAGAGTTGAACCTTTAATGGGGGATCTTAAGTCCCCTGCATTACCATTTTGCTATTAAGGTTTTGGTTTACATTATCTTGGGTTTAATGGCCAAGGTCTTCTAGTTGGAAGCTAGATATATTCCTATACTAATAACGTGACGAAGAGTAGGGTTGTTTGCCTACATAAAAGGTTTTACAAACCTTTACTTTTTCAGTCATCTTGTCAAAGAATTTAGTTTAGTAAATCATTGGACTGTCAGACCAAAGTCACAGGTTAAACTCCTGTAATTCTTGTCGTGGTTGTAGTAAAGGGGAGTTTTTATCTCCCATTCTTGGAATATGAGCCCAAAAGCTTTGTTAGCTTACTTTACGGTTTATTAATTATTTATATATATATAAATACAAAGTATAGCTAGGGAGTAAGCGTCTCTTTTACACAGAGTTAAGGTTCGTGCAATTCGAACTATTTTGAAGTTCTAACTAAGTATTATTTAGTAACTTTTAATTTGCAATTAAATATGTTAAGAACACCTTAGAACCCAAAGATTACAAAGTTTTAATTTGTGTTGTGAGCTTTGAAGGCTCAGAGTTTTTTTAACTTAAATCTTTAGGGGAGTGGTTTTAGTTTAATAAAAACTTTTATTTTGCATGTAAAGAATCCAAAGGTTTTTGGAAATCACAGTTTAAAAAAGGATTTGCACCTTTAGTAGTAGATCCTAAGTCTAGTGCATTACTATTTTGCTATTTAAACTTTCTGGGTTGAAAGGGATTAAACCTTCATCCTTCTGGTTAACGGCCAAATGCTATTGTTTCAGCTTCAACCCATTTATAATGAAGAGTATTTTAATGAAAAATGAGGGGTTTTGATCCCCTTGATATGAGGTCGTTTCTCATCTTTTCAGAAACACAGTGAGTAGTCTGTATCTGTTATCCCCAAAATAACTATTTTTATAAACTAGTTTCTGTAATATTTATATAAATGAAAGAATAAAAAAAAGGAGAGTTATCTTCCCCCCCCCCCATGTTTTCAAAGGGAAAGGGTGTATCTATGCGAGTATGGAGCAAAAAGATAGGAGATCAGTGTGGATTGAGCGAGGTTGTACTTGTAAGTGAGGAGAGAGTGAACTGTTACCCCCAAAAGAAAAAAGAAAAGAGATAATTATTAAGGGGTTAGATCTGTATGGTACGCTAGGAAGGGGGGGGTCTATGGGGGGCCCCTAGTTGGGGAGTATTAATTGTAAAATTTTAAAGATTTTTGGTGGCTAGTAGCGTTTACGGTCGTGTAATCATTGGGTTTTATAGCTATATGAAAGGGTCTAACTTTCTAATTTAGTTTACAAGACTATATTTGTATTCGTACTTATAGCTTTTACTATTATCAAGGGTTTAACTTGAGACTAAGACTTGAAAAGTCTTTGTTTTTTCTAAACTTTAATAGTTTTCTAGATGCACCTTCCGGTACATTTACTATGTTACGACTTTTCTCTTCTTTTGATGAGAGTGACGGGCGATGTGTACGCATTCTAGAGCTTGTTTCATTATAATATTTCTTTATAAAATTACTGTTGAATCCTTTTTCATTATCTTTTTCAGTTATAAATCCTCTGATTTGGGAGTAAGGTAGCTCATTGATCCCCAGTTTATTGGCTGCACCTTGATCTGACGTTTGGGTGAGTTTTCTTTATGCTTTCAATCTTTAAGGAAAGCTGGCGACGATGGTATACAGGCTGTTGTCTAAAACTGGTAAGGTATCTTGTGGGTTATCAATTGGATAACAAGCTCCTCCAAGAAGGTTTAGAAAACCGCCAAGTTCTTTAAGTTTAGATTTTTAGTTATACTGCTCTGGTTTTTAGGAGGAGAAAAAAGTATAGTGGGGTATCTAATCCCAGTTTAGTTCTTTTTTTTCTAAGTAGTTTACATATTTTATATTATTTAGTTTTTAGCTTGTTACTGCTGTTTTATTTTTATAAAATTTTTATAGAGAAATACTTCTGATTACCGGAGTTATTTAATTTTAGGCTAACGTGTAACCGCGGTTGCTGGCACGTTATTGACCGCCTTTCTTGTTTTTGACTATATCCTAGTTTCTTAGATTGTATAATGTTAAACACTGAAGTTCGCAATTATTGTAGGTTAGTTTAAGTTTTTACTTTTACTTTGTAAAATAAAATTTGTGTTTTATTTTATTGAAGGGGTGTTTGCTGGGTTGCTTAAAGCTTACATGTGGTAGTCAAAACAGAATTAAATTTTTAGCTAGAACCAAGCTTTTATTAAAGAAAGGAGTTTAACCTTTGGTCTGGCATTTTCAACGCCAAGCTTTTACATTAAGCTACTTTAATAGTTATTGTTGGGGTTATGGAGTTTTTTGTCTGTGATACTGACTATGGGAATCATGATTAGGAAGGATCTAAAGTATACGATTGAATAAATTTGTCTTGCTAGTAGAGTTCTTGGTCTTAGAGGTTCTGCTCCTAGTCAGGTAAGAGCAAAGAATGAGGAGGCTAGTATTCAGAATTTAATTTGGGAGAGGGGTTTAAAGGTTGCTGATTGGTTTTGTGAACAGTGAATTATTGGGATGATGGCTCATACACCTATTGCTGCTACTAGGGCTATGACTCCTCCTAGCTTATTAGGGATGGATCGTAGGATGGCATAAACAAATAGGAAGTATCATTCTGGTTGAATGTGGGGAGGGGTTTCTAGTGTTTTTGCGATGTTAAAGTTTTCAGTTTCTTTTGTGATGTTTGGTACTAGTGTGGCTAAAGATAGGAGGATAGTTAGGAGGACAGCTATACCTAGTATATCCTTCATGGAGTAGTAGGGGTGAAATGGGATCTTGTCGATGTTTCTTTTTATTCCTGTTGGGTTTTTGGATCCTTTTTCGTGGAGGAATAGTAAGTGTATAATTGACATGAGGGCTAGTATAAAAGGGAGCATAAAATGAAATGAATAGAATCGAGTTAGTGTTGGTTTCCCTATAGAGTATCCTCCCCAAATTCATTGGGTTAGTTCTTTTCCTATGTAGGGTATGGATGTTAGAAGGTTGGTAATAACTGTTGCGGCTCAGTAAGACATTTTTCCTCAGGGGAGGACATAGCCTAGAAATGCAATAATTGTGGTAATAAGGAATAGTATTATTCCTATTTTTCATGTCATTCGGTTTAGGTAGGAACCGAAGTAGATTTTTCGGCCTATGTGGCAGAATAATGATAGGAAGAATATGGATCTGGTTTTTGCGTGGATTTTTCGTAGTATTCATCCTTTTTTAACATTTCGGCAGATGTGTTTTATTGCAGCGAAGGCGTCGCTGGTTTTTGCTCTATAGTGCATTGAGAGAAAAAGGCCGGTGATTAGTTGTATTACTAGGCAGAGTCCTAGAAGTGATCCAAATTTTCATCAGTAAGATAGTTTTCTGGGGGATGGGAGGTCTACTATTCTTTTTTTTGCTATTCGGAGTAGGGGGTGTTTCTTTCGTATAGGTCCTGTCATTTATATAAATGGTATTTTATTTGTTTTTGGTTTTATTATTATTGGGGAGAACTATGGTTTTTTACAGATTATCTCCTTATTATGCTTCTCTGGGTTTAGTATTGTGTTCTTTGTTGGGTTGTGTAGTTTTAGGTTTTTGTGGGGTTTCTTTTTTGGCATTGTTGTTGCTTTTAGTTTATATGGGGGGTATGTTGGTAGTATTTATTTATTCAAAAGCTTTGTCTGCGGATCGTTATCCTATTGTTGGTAATTTTAGAGAGGTGTTGGTTCTTTTTATCTTGATGTGTTTTTGGATTTTCTTTATATATGAAGATTACTTAGAGCTGGGTGTGCTTGGGGGTTTTGTGGGTTTTCAGGGTTTATCTGGTTTAGGAAAATTATATAGTTATGGAGGTTTATATTTATTGATAGGGGGGTTGGCTCTTCTTGTAGTTTTGGTTGTGGCTTTGATTATTTCTTATAGATTTTCTGTGGTTTCTTTGCGGGCTTTATAGGGCTCATCGTGTTTTATATTTTTATGATTATTAGAATTGAGAAAGTTATAATAAAGATAGATAGCAGGTATTGCTTTATGTATCCAGTTTGGGGGGTGTTTGATAGCTGGGTAGCTTTCTTATTAATTTGAAATATTCCTTGTCCTCCTAGTAGTTCTTTTCAACCTCGATCTAGTGTTCGTGTAGACATAAGGAGGGCTAGGTTAAATAGTATATTTTTTGTAATAGTGTGGGTTATTTTTTGGTAAAATCAGGTCTTTGAAAAGAATATGATTTTTAGGTTGGTTTTTATGGTAAGAATGATTGTGGTAGTTGTTAGAATTCCTAAAATAGTTACTATTAAAGGGAGTTCCTTTATTATGGTTAAAGGGAAGAGAGGGGGGTTGTTAAATAGTCAGTTTGATAAAAGTCATCCATAAGTTATGGTCCCTATGGCTAGTCGGGTAATAGGTAGGTAGAGGAAAGGGTTTTCTTCATTTATTGGTTTTAAGGAGTTTTCTTTTGTTTTGTTTAGGAAACAGAATGTTATTATTCGGAAACTATAGGCGGCTGTTAAGAAGGTGGCTCTTAGTGCTAGTGAGAATGAAATTATATTGATAGGTGTTTTTATCATGGATTCTAAAATAAGGTCCTTTGAGAAGAATCCTCTTAGGAATGGTATACCCATTAAGGCTATTCTTCCTAGTGTTAGGCATGCTGATGTTATAGGGAGGCTTTCTTTTGTTTTTGAGATCTTTCGGAGATCCTGTTCTTTTTTGTGGCTGTGGATGATTCTTCCGGAACATAAGAATAGCATTGCCTTAAAGAATGCGTGTGTGCAGATGTGGAATAGTGCTATTTTAGGAAATCCAATACCTATAGCTAAAATCATTAAGCCCAGTTGTCTTGTTGTTGAGTATGCTATTATCTTCTTTATGTCGTGTTGTCGGAAAGCTGAGGTTGCTGCGAAGATCGAGGTTAAAGCTCCTATGATTGAGCAGGTTATTAGGAAGTGTGGGTTGTTAGTAAATTTGGATACTCGGATTAATAGGAATACGCCTGCAACAACCATTGTGGATCTGTGGAGTAGTGCGGATACTGGTGTAGGGCCTTCCATGGCTGCCGGCAGCCATGGGTGTAGGGAGAATTGGGCTGACTTTCCTATTGCAGCTATAAGAGTTGAAAATAATAAAATATTTATTCATTTGGGTTTACTTTTGTTGATAAAGGATAAGTTAGTTATTTTTCAGCCTTTAGAAATTATAAGAATTCTAGAGATAAAGATGATTATGCCTATATCTCCTATTCGGTTATAGATTATAGCTTGTAAGGCAGATGTTTTTGCTTCTTTACGTGTAAATCATCACCCTATTAGGAGGAAAGAAAGGAATCCCACTCCTTCTCATCCTATAAAAAATAGGAAAAGGTTGTTGGAGGAAGTAAGAATGAGCATTTTTAGTAGGAAGATTATTAATAGCCGGAAAAATTTGGTTGATAGAGGGTCTTTTTCCATGTAGTAGATTGAGAATTCTATAATTGACCAGGTGACTATTAGTGCAGTTGTTAGGAAAAATATAAAGTTTTTATCTATAAATATTGTTAGTTTGAATTTTGTATTGAAGTCGGATTTTCAGTTGAGTATATTTATTATGAATTTTTTTTTGTTGGTAATGAAGATGATTAGGTTTAGCATGGCTATTAGTGATAATGTCTTTAGGGTAAGTAAAGTTGTTTTTTTGTTTTTAAGTTTTCGTATTCTGTTAGTTTCTTGTTTCTTTTTTGTAAAAATGGGGGATATGGTTAAAATAATGAAAATAATTCTTGTAAGGGTCATATTAATAATGGGAAAATTAATATTCATCAAGATTTCCATGGAGTTAAACCACGGGCTTCATGGTTTAGCAGACCAGAAGCAATCAAATAAATCTTGGATTTAAAGGTAAATTTAATTACCATCTCTAATGCCACAAATTAGTATTTTATAAACTATTTAAATCATATGAAGCATGATGAAGGGCTTATTATTATTAAGATTAATGGGATTAGGTGGAGGAGGATAAGGAGGTGTTCTCGTGGTTTTGTGGTTTTGTAGTTATTGGAAAGTTTTAAGTTCTTTTGGGTTTTCGTTTTTTGGAAAATTGATAGGGAGTATATTGCTCTAAATATGGTTGTTAGGCCTATTAGAGGTATTAGTCATAGGTTTCAACCTAGTAGACCAGATATTATAATGATTTCTCCTATAAGGTTGGGTAGAGGGGGGAGTCCTAGTTTTGCTGCACAGAATAGGAGCCATCATATTGGGAGGAGAATAGTTATTTTCTTAAATCCTCGTGTAATAAATATTTTTCGGGTGTGTGTTCGTTCATATAGTATTTTTGCTAGAGCAAATAGAGCTGATGAGACTAGCCCGTGAGCTATCATTAGCATTAGAGTGCCTCTAATACTTCATTTGGTAAACAAGAATATGCCTGAGGCTACTAATCTCATGTGGCCTACTGATGAGTATGCTATTAGGGCCTTTAAGTCTGTTTGTCGTAGGCAGATTATTCTTGTTATTAGGGTGCCTCAGCAGCAGAATATAATTAGTAGGCTATTAATTTTTTTTGTTTTTGCAAAAAGGGGGTAGAATCGGGTTAGGCCATATCCTCCTAGCTTAAGAAGGATTGCGGCAAGAATCATGGATCCGGCTATTGGGGCTTCTACGTGGGCCTTAGGCAATCATAAATGAAATCCGTAGATGGGCATCTTTACTAGAAAAGCGATTATTGTTATGAGTCATCATAGGTTGGTGATGGTGGTAGGGAGTTTTTCTTTGATTGGGTTTTTTAGGGAAAATTTTAAGTTAAGAGATTGTTGGTTAATAATTAGGATGGATAGAAGAAGCGGTAGTGAACCGAAGAGTGTGTAAAATAGGAAGTATAATCCGGCTTGAAGTCGTTCTATTTTTGCACCTAGTCGTGTTATTAGGATTAGGGTTGGGATGAGAGTGGCTTCAAAACAGATGAAGAAGGATAGAATTTTTAGGGAGGAGAAGGTTAAAATGAGGAAGATTGTAATGAGTGAGACTAGTAGTAGGAAGGTTCTTTGAATATTTTTATGGTTTTTCTTTATAATTTTTTTTGAGATAAAACATAGAGGGGCTAGTCAGCAGCTTAAAATTATAAGGGGGGTAGAAAGTCTATCACATCCAAATTTTAAACTTAGGTTTTTTCATGTTTGGGTTTGGTTTTTAAATAATTTTAATGAGAGGAAGGTGGTGATGGAAAATGATAAAAATAGTCTGGTTCATTTTCATCGGGATATGGAGATTAGTAGGAGGGTTGATGTTGAGATTGTTAAGAGAGTAATCATTTATTTTATTCGGCTCATTCTAGACCTCCTTGTTGTCATTCGTAGGCAAGTCCGCCAGCTAGAATAATGAGAAATATGGAGGATAAAATGAATAGGTTATATAATTTTTTTTTGAGTGAAGGCATGATGGGGAATAAGAGAGCAATTTCGAGGTCAAAGATTAGAAAGAGTATGGCTATTAGGAAGAATCGGAAGGAAAATGGGAGTCGTGCTGATTTTATGGGGTCGAATCCGCACTCATAAGGTGATTTCTTTTTTAGTTCTAATTTTCGGTTTGGTAGGAAATGTCCTATTACTAGGAGTAGGCTAGATAGTATAATTGATATTAATAAGAATATTAGGAGTTTCATTTTTGTATTTATATAAACAGGAGAAGTGGCAGATGAGAAATGCGTTTGACTTGAAATCAATTGATGAAGGTTTAAGTCCTTCCTTCTCTTATGAACCTCATCAGTAGATGCATACGTAGAGAAAGAGTCATACTACATCCACAAAGTGTCAGTATCAAGCTGCGGCCTCAAAGCCAAAGTGGTGGTATTTAGAGAAGTGGTGGTTTATGAGTCGTAAGAGGCAGACTGTTAGAAAGGTTGTCCCTATAATGACGTGTAGTCCGTGAAATCCTGTGGCTACAAAAAATGTTGAGCCGTAAATTCTATCGGCTATGGTGAATGGGGCATCAAGGTACTCTCAAGCTTGGAGTACAGTGAAGTAAGCGCCTAGGAAAACTGTTAAGGAAAGGGCTTGGATGGCTTCTTGTCGATTTTTCTCTATGATTCTGTGGTGAGCTCATGTGATTGTAACTCCTGAGGATAGGAGGACTGCTGTGTTTAGAAGTGGCACTAGGAACGGGTTAAGAGGAGTTATTCCTGTAGGGGGTCAAGTTACTCCAATTTCTACTGTTGGGGCAAGTCTTCTGTGGAAGAAGGCTCAGAAAAAGGCGAAGAAGAAGCATACTTCTGAAGTGATAAATAAGATCATTCCATATCGTAGTCCGTTGATTACAATTAGAGTGTGGTGTCCTTGAAAGGTAGCTTCTCGAATAACGTCTCGTCATCATTTTATGGCAGTAAGAGTTGTGGTAAGTAATCCTAAAAGGAAGATATAGATGGATCCTAGGTGAAATCATATTATTAGGCCTGAGGTCATTATTAATGCACCGAAGGCTGCTGTAAGGGGTCAGGGGCTTTGGTCTACTAGGTGAAAAGGGTGTTGATGTGTCATATTAAATATTTTGATCTAAATAAAAATTAACAAGGGAAGTAAAGACGTAGGCTTGGATGCAGGCGACTCCTATTTCTAGTATAAATAGGAGGATGAGAATAATTGTAGTTAGGCTTCTAAGTATGATGTTGTTTCTGAGAATTCACGTGGCTGTTGAAAGTAAAAATATAAGGAGATGTCCTGCTGTTAGGTTAGCTGCTAGTCGTAGTCCAAGTGCTATAGGTTGGGCTATAAGTCTAATTGTTTCTATTCAAACCATTAATGGAATTAGGAAAGGTGGGGTTCCTTGTGGGACTAGGTGTCTTAGTCGTCTTTTGAATGCTAGGTAAAATCCTAGAATTTTGACTCTTAGTCATAGTGGGATTGCTATACTGTATGTGAAGGAAACATGACTTGTTATGGTGAAAGCATAAGGTAGTAGGCCCAGTAAGTTAATGGATAGGATAAGGAAAAATATGGTTGAAAGTGTTGAAATTCATGGTGCGGCTTTTTTCTTAACTTTTTGAAATATTAGCTTTAGGGCTTCCAGTCGTATTTGGCTTCATATATATCAAATATGTCCTGAGAAGAATTTTGTGGGGTAAATAAAAAATAGTCATGTGATTGCTACTATTGAAGCTAAAACTTGTAAAGGTATAAAAATTATTATATCTGGGGAGAATTGGCCAAATAAACTTTTTATCATTTTCATTTTTTATTAATTTTGTTTTCTTCTTTATTATTAATTGAGTCTGAGTCATTGGTAAAATATTTTTTTCAGTTTTGGGATTTTATACTTACTCAAATGGAAAGAATAAGAAATCATGCTAGTAGAAATTTTATTAAAAATCAGGAAAGGTCTAGTTGAGGCATTCTATAAAGAACTAATGTTCATCATCAAATTAAGAGTTTGACGCTTTTTTTAAGCTATTCATAGGGTTTTATTAATTTATTCTTCTATATTTTTGGTAATTCATTTTTGGAATGTTTTAAAAGGGACTGATTCAATAACTATGGGCATGAATCTATGGTTAGCGCCACAAATTTCTGAGCACTGTCCGTAAAATAGCCCTGTTCGGTTTATAAGAAATGAAGTTTGGTTAAGGCGTCCTGGGATAGCATCCATCTTTATACCTAGGGAAGGAATGGCTCATGAATGAATGACGTCTGATCTTGTTATTAAAATTCGAATAGGGTTTTGAAATGGTAAAATTAGTCGGTTATCAACTTCTAATAGTCGTGGTTCACCTTTTTGTAAATCTTCAGTAGGTGTCATATATGAGTCAAATTCTATTTTATTATAGTCTGTGTATTCATATCTTCAATATCATTGGTGGCCTATAGCCTTAACTGTAAGATAAGGTGTTTTTACTTCATCCATTAAGTATAGTAGTTGGAGGGAGGGAAAAGCGATAAAGATTAGTATAATTGCTGGGATAATAGTTCATATAGTTTCAAGTTCTTGTCCTTCTAAGAAAAATCGTTTAGTGAAAGAGGAAGATAAGACAGATATTAAACCATAAAAAACTAAAATAATAATTAAGGTTAAAATTATTAAAGCGTAATCATGAAAGTAAATTAGCTCTTCCATTAGGGGAGAGGATGCATCTTGTAATCCTAGTTGTGCTCAAGTTGCCATTTATGATTGTAGGAGGTTAATTTTTACTAATAGGTCTGTTTGGTGTCTTCGAGATAGGGAAACCATTAAAGCTAGTCCTGCTCTTGCTTCACATACGGAAAATGTTAATAATAAGATAGAATAATTTAGGGAAAGGAGATGGTTAAAAATACTAGATCATATTGATATTTTGAGAAAGAGAGATACTAAAAGGAGTTCTAGACATAATAATAGAGATAATAGGTGGAGACGTTTTATTATGATGCCAAGAATTCCTAAGAAAAATAGGGAGAATAGAATTCTTTTTAGTATTTTCATTTTTAGTAAATAAATTTGTAAGACCCCCCCCTT